GATGAAGATTCGAAGAGAACTACTTATTTCTTCGTCTTATCTTATTGGTTTGCTAATATTCGTATTGGAAATCAAAAAATATTTATATGATTCAATAAAATATCAATAAAATATGGGGTTAATTTGAATTAATTCTTTTGTTTTCTTCATTGTGTATTTTTTTATTAACAGATTTACATTCATATTGACAACAGTGTATCAAATAAATATAATCCGATCTGGGTAATTAGATCTTATCTGTAGATTTATTTATATCTATTCCAGTGGTTTGGTTTTTTTTTTTTTTTTTTCTTCATTCAAATGAAATGATAGGTTTATTGGATTTGCTGTGATACAAAAGTCTTTTTTTTGATTCTAAAAAAAAATAGAAATGTATTGAATGTATTGTTATATTAGAAAAATGTATAAAAATGAATATTTCCATTTTTGAAATTATTTTCAATTTTAAATATAAGAATAGATAGCATAAGAGACAAGAGATAATCTATAAATTTTGACTTTATTAAACTTTATCTATTTTTTTATCCGAATCAATTAGAAATTTTTCTATTTCATTTCGTGTTCATTTCTTGTTAGTTTAATGTTTTGATTGTGTCGTATGATTCAATCTCTTTATTTATTCTCTTTGATTTATTTTGATTTTTGATTCCGATTCTATCTACATAACCTAATTATTTGTATTTGGGTTGCTAACTCAATGGTAGAGTACTCGGCTTTTAAGTGCGGCTAACAGCTTTTACACATTTGTACGAAGAAAGGGATTCGTCCATACCATCGGTATTATTTGTAAGACCACGACTGATCCTGAAAGGAATGAATGGAAAAAACAGCATGTCGTATCAATGGAGAATTCTGAGAATATTTGATTCTTACCGGATCGGCTCCAAACAAACCTTGTTTGAATTCTTGGTGCGTAACATAAAAACAAATGAATTCAAATTCAAAGTTGGGGTTGGGTCGAGTTAATAAATGGACAGAGCTCCGCGGCTCCAATTATAGGGAATTATAGGGAAATAAAAAAGCAACGAGCTCCCGTTCTTAATTTGAATGATTTTCCGATCTAATTAGACGTTAAAAATAGATTAGTGCCTAGTGCGGGAAAAGCTTTTTCTTGAGTGGATTTTCGATTTTTTTAATGAGTCCTAACTATTAGCTATTCTCCACTATGAAGGGGAGTTGAATGTGTAGAAGAAAAAGTATATTGATAAAGCAATTTTTTTTTTCCAAAATCAAAAAAGAGTGATTGACTTGAAAAATTAAAGGATTTCTAGTCACCTATTACCCTATAAATGAACATAAACCAATTAGAAATGAACATAAACCAATTAGATGGAAAAAAGAGAGGATAGAGGGTCCGTTGGTGAGTTTAACTATTTCCGAGGTATCTATTCTTTTTATATTATACTATTTTGTTTTTATGGTATCGCACTATGTATCATTTAATAACCCAATAAACTCCCTATCTTTGCTTCAATCAAATCGAATTCAAAATGAAAATAGAGAAATCTCAAAGAAATTTAGAAATAGATAGATCTCGAAAAAATGACTTCCTATACCCACTTATCTTTCGGGAGTATATTTATACATTTGCTCATGATCGTGACTTAAATAGATCTATTTTGTTAGAAAATGTAGGTTATGACAATAAATATAGTTTACTAATCGTAAAACGTTTAATTACTCGAATGTATCAACAGAATCATTTGATTATTTCTGCTAATGATTCTAACCAAAATACATTTTTTAGGTATAACAAAAATTTGTATTTTCAAATGATATCGGAGGGGTTTGCAGTTATTGTGGAAATTCCATTTTCCTTACGATTAGTATCCTCTTTAGAAAGATCAGAAATAGTAAAATCTCATAATTTACGATCAATTCATTCAATATTTCCTTTTTTAGAGGGCAAATTCCCACATTTAAATTATCTGTCAGAGGGACTAATACCGTACCCCATCCATCTAGAAAAATTGGTTCAAATCCTTCGCTATTGGGTGAAAGATCCCTCCTCTTTGCATTTATTACGACTCTTTCTTCACGAGTATTGGAATTTGAACAGTCTTATTATTCCAAAGAAATCTATTTCCTTTTTTGTAAAAAAGAATCAAAGATTCTTCTTGTTCTTATATAATTCTCATGTATATGAATACGAGTCCGTTTTCTTTTTTCTTTGTAAGCAATCCTTTCATTTCCGATTAACATTTTATCAGGTCTTTCTTGAGCGAATATATTTCTATGGAAAAATAGAACATTTTGTAGAAGTCTTTACTAAGGATTGGGGGGACAGCCTATGCTTGCTCAAGGATCCTTTCATACATTATATTAGATATCAAGGAAAATCCATTTTTGTCTCAAAGGATACGCCTCTTCTGATGAAAAAATGGAAATATTACCTTGTCAATTTATGTCAATGTCATTTTGATGTGTGCTTTCAACCCCAAAAGATCCATATAAACCCATTTTCATTATACAAGCATTCTTTCGCCTTATTAGGTTATCT